AATTGGAATTTATTCCTATAGAATAACAAAGAACAAGAAGATTTAATCAGAAATAGCGCTCATAAATATCGACAGATTTTTTCGAAGCCGAAAGAAATATGAATAATGAATGAAAAGGGTGGGTTGATTCACTGTTCCAATTCATCTATATCCAATTTTAATATCAGAATTTTAATATCAGAATAGTAGATAAAGTTATGATTCAATGGGTTAGGTCCACTTACTTTTTCCCTTGTTAATTTAGAATCTAATCTTTACAATTGATTTGGTTGGACTAATATCAAATAGGAAAATTTGGCGATTAAGAACCAACTTATCATTATTTAGTATAAATATAATAAATAGAATTAGTATAATACTATAATATAATATTATAATATAAAGTATAATATATAATAAATATAATGAAATAAATATAATGAATATAGTGTTCAACTTTCTAATTTCTAACTAAAATAAAATTACTATGCTATAAATCAAATCATTAGAATATTAACTTAATTTTATTCTAATTCTAAGTTATTTAGAATTTCTAATTGCTTGAATTTTAAAATTTATTATTTAGAGTAGAGTTTCTTACTTTGTTTATTACAAATATCAACAATATCCCAATTCTCTCTTCAAAGTAAGAATACTGTCGCTGGAGTTTTATGAAAAAAAGGTCAAAGCAAGAAAGAAGCCCCTTATCAGATTTGAACCGATGACTTACGCCTTACCATGGCGTTACTCTACCACTGAGTTAAAGGGGCTCATTTGATTCAATTCCTGAATTGAGCCAGCATACAGGTAAGATATATCTATGGAAATAGACTCCAAATCATAAAGTTAATATACATAAAAAATATATAATTATAATATATATATATAAAATATATTAAAAGATAATATATATGATAAAATATATATGATAATATATATATAATATATAGAAAGAATATAAATATAATATAATTAAGTATATTTATGAAGTATATTTAACTATATAATAAAATTAAAGTAAATAAATGAAGTAAACAAACCTATAGTATAATAATTGATTCATAAACGAGAAATTTGATCTACCTAGTGGATTTAGACTAAACTAGTGAATATAGTAAAAATGGGTAAAAAAGGTTTATTGATATTGAATTTGATCAATGCAATGAATTGTTTCAAAACGGAACCCCTTTGTTTTGAATTGACCTGACCGCGATCATAACCAAATTCATTTGATTGATACATGTAACTAAGAATTCAATACAAATCCATGATATTTCATCGAATCACTGATGAAAAGATTCTATTTGTCCCCCGAACCAAATTATTAAAAAATTGATAACTTGTCGATACTTATCCATCTTCTCATTTCTCAGATTTGTGGATTTTTCATTTCTTAATTTACCGGTTTAGAGTCAGATATAGATATGCCTATCTATCTTAACAAACAACGGAACGGAATGATGAATCAATGAATCAAAGCGAAGAAATGGGATTAAGCCCTCTGTTTCGGCGGACCAATTAATTTCCTGAAAGAATCTTTCATATTATTTTTATTCTTAATTTCTATTTAATTTTTTCTTTTATCTTTATATTCTAATTAAAATGAATAATGGCAATTAGAATGAATGATTCATGAATCTAAATCACAAATCAAAAAATTCTATGGAATCATATAAAAGACGGAAAAATCTTTCGAATCGAGTCTTACCATTTAGTTATATTGACAATTTCAAAAAACTATTGATATTATGAGCATAGTATGCTGATGGTCAGGTAAACGTGCCCCCATCGTCTAGCGGTTCAGGACATCTCTCTTTCAAGGAGGTAACGGGGATTCGACTTCCCCTGGGGGTAGGGTATTACGAAAGGAAGTTGATCGGGGATTCTTACTAAATCTATATCTATAAATCTAGAATTTATTCTTCCTGGGTCGATGCCCGAGCGGTTAATGGGGACGGACTGTAAATTCGTTGGCAATATGTCTACGCTGGTTCAAATCCAGCTCGGCCCAATAATTCACAGATCCGCCATGAAATGATATAACTCCCGGGCTCTGCTCTTTCTAAATGCCTGATACGAAAAAAAAGTAAAAATTCTGATATTTCTCTCGGCTTGTTAGTTCTTTGATTTTATTTGCTTTTTTTCCCACAAATTTTGATCTTGTGGATAATCTAGATTCATATTAGGATTTGGAACTAGAAAATTTAAGATTAAAGAGTAATGGAAAAAGTACCCTTTTTCGTTGAAAGAAAATTCATTATCAATGAATTTTCTTTTGATTTGAAATAAGAAAAAGATGACTAGTAATTTGTGTCCTTAGTATATATCCATGTGGATATCAATATACCACTCGCGTCTATGGTACAACGCGGCGATTCCAATCTAAAATCAGAATAGTCAATAGAAAGGGTTTGAATGAAACCATAAATCATAAAAATATGTAGATTGTAACTTTATTTCATTTCTCTGGGATTGTAGTTCAATTGGTAAGAGCACCGCCCTGTCAAGGCGGAAGCTGCGGGTTCGAGCCCCGTCAATCCCGATGGATACAAACCAATCCAATAAAAAAAATCCAATAAAACTGTCAATTAATCTCTCCATTTTCTGGAAAAGGAGAATAATATAGAAGAATTTCATTCCCAAAGGAGGTCTTTAATTTCTATTTATTATATTTATTCGATTTATTTTCGTTTTCATCAAAGCAAATATAAAAATTTCCATTTCTTCACCTAGTACTGATGGATAAAGACCTATGTAGATTAGTACAATTATTAGGAATGTCATATTCCGGATTTCAAGAGATACCCCACCGAGTTTGGCTTTTTTGATTACTCCCGACCCCAGTCCAAAATTGAATCGAGTGCCATAGCTTTCTCGGTAACATATGCCCAAATGTAATTTTTATTTGTACGATACAAAATGAATTCCATTTTTTTGATGAAATCTTTTTAATTAGAAAAAAAGTATCTTCTTTTTTGGATCCGATTTTGTGTAACCTTAATTACTAATTTTAATTTGAAATAATTTATCTCATTCAAAATTTACACTGAAGTTTTTATATATTATATGCATCCCATTCCCATTACTAATCCAAGAAAAAGGATCTTTATAAAATAAAGACAAAAAAGGATCCCCCTTAGAGAGGGAAATGAATAATCTTTTTTAGGTTTAAGGATTTCTGCTGAAGAAAAAACAAACTCTAAAATAAAAGAAGTGAATTCGGTAGTATATTCGATCTTTTTTTTATACTCTAACTTGTCTTTATCAAATCTTTTTGTTTTTCAATAAGATTAGATTTAGATTATTAACAAAAAGGAGTTTAGAACTTAACTCTCCTTCCCTTTTTTGCTTCTATTGTTTGTTTGGGTTTGTTTGTAACCAATGTAAGTTAAGGGCAGTTAGATAATACTGATTGTATAAGGAAGCCATTATACAAAAGAAAAAATGTAAAAGAATAATAAATCAAAATAAAATAATCAAGTAAAGAAATTTTCGATTTCATTGGTGGATCAGGAATCCTTTTTTTGATTCAATATGGATAAAAGATCTTTCTATGTTATACTATTTAATTCTCGACAACGAAGCGATTTGATAACTAAGATATTGTTATTCATGATATTGATCCGATTCGATATCATCGAGATGAAATTCATCCCATTGAATTTAGAGACGAAAGATTTATCATCTCTATGGGATTAAATCCCGAGTTATTGTGTGAAGTCTAGAAAAATGAAAGGATGAAATTATGGAAGTAAATATTCTCGCATTTATTGCTACTGCACTGTTTATTCTAGTTCCTACTGCTTTTTTACTTATAATATACGTAAAAACTATTAGTCAAACTAATTAATTTGAATGACCTCCCTTGACTTCTTAGTTCTTAATTAATATCAATAATTAAACAAAAATAAGGATTCCTATTTTGTGAAAGGAAAGAAGCGGACTAAAATCAGCAGTATTCTATGAGATCCGGTAGTATGGTAGAAAGAAATCTAGATTTCTTTCTACCATACTACCGGATCTCGTCTTCATATGTATATATCTGGATATCCATTATCTATATGTCATATAAATGACATATAAATAAAGTCTCAATTTTTTCGTTGATTTGTGTTAATTCCAATTAATCTGAAATAGTTGAAAGGCGCCTCTGACTTTTACTCTTAGGATTCTAATTCCTATCCCTAGATTTCAGATTATTTTCAATATGAATATGAATATGAATCCCGAAATTATTTAATATAGATATAATTTAATATATCTATAAAAAAATAGTTTGAAACTATATTAATAAAGGAAAACCCACCCATTTTTTAGCATTCCAAAGAAGTAATTGATTGAGCAATTGATATGATAGATTATCTAAGGAAAGGAGTTTTATAAAAACTTTTTTTGATTTTTATATGTTGACTAAACAGATTAGTAAACCCCGCCGATTTTTAATCTTGGAATCATGATATCAACCGAGTCAAGTCAATAAAGTAGAAAAAATATAATATGAATTGTATTTCTCAAATAATCAAATAAATACTAAACTAAGCCTTAAGTGCGCAGTATGTGATTTCTTCAAGAAAATATCTTAGTATACCGTTGAAGAACCAATATCTCTATCTTATTTCCCATCAAAAAAAAATAACTTTTAATAACTAATATAAATAATTACTCTCTTTTCTCTTTGACTTTGAACAGAAACAAATAAAAAGTAAAAAGGGTTGTGCTGTTTTCATTGTCCATATAGAACTCTAGTAAGAGTCGGTTTAATGATAGGAAATTGGTATTCCTTTTACTTTCAAAATATGAACGTGGAAATCATTAAAATATCTGTTTGATTATGATTACTAAGGGTATTATTCAGATATTTTTTATTATTTCTAGAATAAATTACTCCACTCGAATCTAATATAATTTTGAAATTAAGATATTTTGAATTCAATTCTTTAAATAAATTCAATTTAATTGAAAAGTTTTTCGAGAACGATCAATTAATATAATTCCATTTCTCAACTCAATTAGTAGTACCCCTATAGTCCACTTCTTCCCCATACTACGAGTGAAAGGGAAAATGTAAAGACTACCATTAAAGCAGCCCAAGCGAGACTTACTATATCCATGTGAATTATGTCCCTTATCTATATGAATATGACGAAATTTTTCCATTATTGTTCACTAATAATAGTAGAATCGCTAGCGTAGAGTCAAAAAAAGTATTTTGTCCAATACCTTTACTTTAATGAAGATGAAACAATAAAAAAAATCCAAAGTAGGTAAGTGTAAGAAGTTCTTGGATGATTGTTTATGGAACGGGGAAAGATTAAACACAAAGAAACTCTGCAGCAACGCTTTTAAAAGTCTTACTAAGATGCAAGAAGAAGAATAATAAAAACTAGTCTTATTGCTCTTCATTAAATCAAAAATAGAAACCTATAGAATCAAGCAAGAAAGTATCAAGAGTCCTTTTCCTATGCATACTTCTCTAAATTGAATATATCAGTATAAAGTAAAACGGAATAAGATATTTAGCGCTTTTTTTTGATCAGGCGACACCCGGATTTGAACTGGGGAAAAAGGATTTGCAGTCCCCCGCCTTACCACTCGGCCATGCCGCCAAGGCGGTCGAAAATAGACTAAAATACCCTTTTTGTAGTAAACCTCTCTTTTACTTGCATCTTGAATCCCACTTTTTTAATCTTAATCCCCTTCCTAAAATAACAAAAAAAGAATACCTTCCTTTTTTGGATTGTATCCAGCCCTTCGATTCATTTTGTTATAGTATGGCGAAACACACATTATCTTCTTTCTATTGACTATTGAAAGGAAAAACGAAATTTGAATTTTCAGTCCATAATTCCGGACAAATTTGAACCATTAACTATTGACTGTGAATTCATGAACGATTCTTAGATTTGAATTTGAATCTCAATTTTTCCTTAAAAAAAAATACTTCTCAATTTCAATTATAACAACAATTATAAGTATATGTAAACCCCAGAAAAGTTATTTTTACACGAATAGCTAATCTAATCGGATATCTTATCTGTCTATGATTCCTATTGGAAATTTTTCTAGAGCACGACATGTGCTGTCCACAATAAAACTGCAATAAAAAGAGAGATATATATCGTATATATAGATCATTATATCCACATATCTTTAATAAAGCCTTCTTCTGCACTTCAACATATTATACGAATTCTATTATAAAATAAAAAAAAATAGATAAAAAACTCTTCTGTGCGAATCATTTTTTCTTTAACTAAAAAATGAAATACACGAAAATAAAATAAGTTAAGTACTAAAACTAAAATAATCAACTTGAATATTGTTTCGGATTATTGGGCTTCTTTATCTCATCGAAGAGATCAAATCCCGAATACTTTAAATATTTTATTTATTTTACTGATATTTAATTGTATTGGAATATGTAATATCATAATAGTGGGAGAAAATTGAATGTGGTAGAAATTGAATCATTTTTTGTTTTGTTATACAAAACAAAATTTCATAAGTCTAAGTTAAAGTTAAGTGGAATTTCGCAACTATTTCCCAGTTGTATCTGTTACAAATTCCAATTTGAGTATAAAATTCTCTTTATTTCTCTGTTTATGCGCATTTCATACATTCCATACCATAGTCATATATGGAGTTAAATAAAATTTTATGTGATTCTGTAAACAGAATAGAAATTTCATCATTGCCGGACGATCTATATAATTGAATTTAAAGAACGATCCAATAATGGAATTTTTTTTTCACTAAATGGAGAAATTCAAAATGCTTGGGGATGGAAATGAGGGAATGTCTACAATACCGGGATTTAATCAGATACAATTTAAAGGATTTTGTAGGTTTATTGATGAGGGCTTAACAGAAGAACTTAATAAATTTCCAAAAATTGAAGACACAGATCAAGAAATTGAATTTCAATTATTTGTCGAAACTTATCAATTAGTAGAACCTTTAATAAAAGAAAGAGATGCTATATATGAATCACTCACATATTCTTCTGAATTATATGTATCCGCAGGATTAATTTGGAAAAACATTAGGGATATGCAAGAACAAACAATTTTTATTGGAAATATTCCTCTAATGAATTCCTCGGGAACTTCTATAGTAAATGGAATATACAGAATTGTAATTAATCAAATATTGCAAAGCCCAGGTATCTATTACCGGTCAGAATTGGACCATAACGGAATTTCGGTATATACCGGTACTATAATATCCGATTGGGGCGGAAGAGTAGAATTAGAGATTGATAGAAAAGCAAGGATATGGGCTCGTGTGAGTAGGAAACAGAAAATATCTATTCTAGTTCTATCATCAGCTATGGGTTCGAATCTAAAAGAAATTATAGAAAATGTGTGCTACCCTGAAATTTTCTTGTCTTTCCTGAATGATAAGGAGAAAAGGAAAATTGGGTCAAAGGAAAATGCCATTTTGGAGTTTTATCAACAATTTACTTGTGTAGGCGGAGATCCGGTATTTTCTGAATCCTTATGTAAGGAATTACAAAAGAAA